GTAAAAAAAGTCCTTGGTTATTTAACTTAGATGAAATAGTAATAGTTCCGCTCATTGGTATACTACAAAAATGGGAATGAAATCAATCTGATTCCAATATCTCATATCTTTCCCAAACAAAAGGGGACAATTTAAGTGGAAAGCCCATATCTATTTAATATCTATTTATTAGAATAAAATTAGTCTTTTTTATGTTATTTCGTACTGTATAATTCCTTTGCTTTGTTTGTGGGATCATTTTCCCCGAGGGGTAATGAAAAGAATTCTAGAATGGATTGCTAATTATGCCTAGATCTCATATAAATGGAAATTTTATTGATAAGACCTCTTCAATTGTAGCCAATATCTTATTACGAATAATTCCGACAACTTCAGGAGAAAAAAAGGCATTTACCTATTACAGAGATGGTGCGATTTGATTCTTTTTTCTTGTTTTTTTTAGCCCTCACCTCAGTCTTACGAGAAAGAGACGCGGTTCGGTATAGAAAGAACGAAATTCTTGAAATAAACCTACGCTCGGTGAAGGTGAAGTTTGGAGATAGAACAATTCCTTCTATCGTGTATCCTCGATTGATGCAGCCTCAGATGTTTCAATTGTTGATTTGAGTATTGAGCGAAAGGTTACACCTATGGGCTCTGTATTGCGGGTCAATCCTACACTACATTAGTACCAATAGACGGCATAAGGGAAAAAGCACTACACCTAGGAATCAACAACACAAAAACTTTGTTATAAATTCCCCCTTTCCTTATCGGTATCGGGACTAACAAGAATGGTTGGGACAACAAACATCCATCTCGTTTGTACTTTGGATACCCGTATAACCATCAAAGATCGTTGAAGTGACTAATTCCTGGAAATAGAAGGCGTTGAGAACAAAGAAATTGTTGGAGTTACCATTTATATCTAACACTAATATGATTGGTGTTAAGAAAAAACCTCTTGCGGGAAGGCTGGCTAGAGATTTCTTGTAAAAATACTAGTTCCTTTCAGTTCATAATGAGATGAGAATAGTTCAATTTTTATTCTATGGATTATTCCCCTTAGTACTATGCGCAGAAGGGAGGAGCCGTATGAGATGAAAATCTCATGTACGGTTCTGTAACGGAGATTTTTTGAATAGAATGAACGACCGTAACGGATGTTGGCTCAATCCGAAGGAAATTATGCGGAAGCTTTACAGAATTATTATGAAGCTACGCGACCAGAAATTGATCCCTATGATCGAAGTTATATACTCTATAACATAGGCCTTATACACACAAGCAATGGAGAGCATACAAAGGCTTTGGAATATTATTTCCGGGCACTAGAACGAAACCCATTCTTACCACAAGCTTTTAATAATATGGCCGTGATCTGTCATTACGTGCGACTATCTCCACTATAGAAATAAGGAAAAAAGCAAAGATCAAATTGACTAGTAAATACTAGAAAAAATAGGCTTTCTACATAATGCATCGTCCAAAGCAACGATGCATTATCAGCTGTAGCAAGGAAAGAGACTTCACGAGAACCAAAATAGGAAGAAAAAAAATGAGTGCAGCCTATATACTATATTCTATGGATAAAGGATCAAATTGATAGAGAAAGCACCGTAAAGATCAATTAGTGAGCTATTGAGTCGATACAGTTAAGAACTGCTTACTTATGTCATGATATGGGACAAAAGTTAGGAATCAACTTATGTAATAGAGTCGATCCACTAAGGTATTGAGCAGCGGTGTAGCATCAGATCCCAAAGATAGTAAGTTCTTTTTTCTTATGTAAAAAAGTCTTTTTCAAAGATTCTATATGAATTCCATATATGAAACCGAGATAGTTACCTTTCAGAAAATTCTAACGATATTGTGGGGATACCTATGCTTCATTCTTCTGAAGGTGGGAGAAAAGATCAAACTGATTCTGATTATTGATCAAAATTAGGGTTTGAAACTTATGTAATTAACTTCTTCTGGTTAACCCAAGAAAAAATGGGATAGGTTTATGAGAAATCTAATTCAGTTAGCATAGGGTAGATTAAGATAGGACACAGAAAGAATCGATTTTTGAGCCGTATGAGATAGGAAACTCTCAAGTACGGTTCTAAGGGAAGGAACCACCTATTCCGACCGGGGAGAACAGGCCATTCTACAGGGTGATTCTGAAATTGCGGAAGCTTGGTCCGATCAAGCTGCTGAGTATTGGAAACAAGCTATAGCGCTTACTCCAGGTAATTATATTGAAGCACATAATTGGTTGAAAATCACGAAGCGCTTCGAATAAAACCACTCTCTTTTTTAATGAATTTTTAAAAAATAGGTTTGGTTGTTGGATCCATCAATCAAATAAAATAGATCGTTCCTATGAGAAGATCTAATCAAGAATTTCATTATATCTCTTCCTTCTGCATTATATTTTGTACGGTATCTCATAGGGATAAACGATATGGATACAGTATAGAATAGAACTAATAAAGTAAAGCTAATAAAAAATACTAAATATAGATAAGATATCAGA